GGGACTTTAAACAAAGCAAAGTAAAGGATTACTTCGTTCTTGATAGTTATTTACTTAATTGGTGGATAGGAACATACTCTGGATCGGAATCTTCGGGAGTACTCCTTCATCGTTTCTACCAACATAAAGCCCCAATTAGAATACTTTTTATGCTATGCAGTATGCACAGAAAAATTCTGTTGAATAACTTACATAATCTCTATTACGAATCCTTTGTGTACCTTGGTGTTCCTAACTATCCACTCTTTTTGGTCAAAAAGACCCCGTTCGTTAGGGTAATACATGTATGTATGTTAATAGCTAGTAAAATCCCCGGACAGTTGCTCCTTTTGAACCCGCTTCAAGTCATGATGATTAATCACTCAATCTTGGGGTAAATAGTATATAATGCTTATGTTTACTTTCACTTAACTCCTGTACATAGGAAATGAGGCTGAATCTTTTTACTGCAAAATAAGAAGCTGTTTTTTTCACTCATATAACTATCTGGTTTAGTTCATCAACCCGAATGATGAATAAAAAATAAAAATATATATATATATTCAACTCATAAAATTTCCTTACTAGAAAGAAAATAAATAGAGGAAATTTTATGTCTTAACGAATCACACGTAGAGATATTGATAACACACTTTTATGTCTTAACGAATCGCACGTAGAGATATTGATAACACACATAGAGTTAATGGTATTTCATAACTAATTGATTGAGCAGCAGCCCGTAAACCACCTAAAAAGGAATATTTATTATTTGATCCATAACCTGACATAAGAAGGCCCACGGGAGCAATACTTGAAATGGCAATCCATAAAAAAACACCAATACTTAAATCGGCTAGAACAAGGTGATAGCCAAAAGGAATTACTAAATAACTTAGTAGAATTGATGTGACTGCTATGGATGGTCCGATACTGAATAAACGAGTATCCCCTCTTGATGGAAGAAGATTCTCTTTGAAAAGTAATTTTGTACCATCTGCTAAAGCTTGAAGAATTCCCAAAGGCCCAGCGTATTCAGGGCCAATACGTTGTTGTATCCCCGCAGATATTTCTCTTTCTAACCAAACAATCACTAGTACACCTATTGTGATTCCTAATACAGGAGTAAAAATAGGGACAAGCATCCATATGATCTCATATACCTCGTTTAAGGATTCCAATCTAAAAAAAGAATTGATAGTTTGTACTTCTATTGTATCTATTATCATTTTAACGATCAACTTCTCCCATAATGATATCTATGCTACCCAGTATTGTCATAATATCAGCCAATTTCATTCTTTTAACTAATTGAGGAAGGATTTGCAAATTGATAAAACCTGGCGGTCTAATTTTCCATCTCCAAGGAAAAACACCCTTATCTCCTATCAGAAAAATTCCTAATTCTCCTTTTGGGGCTTCGACTCTCATATAAAGTTCTTGCTTTGACAATTCAAAAGTGGGGGAGGGTTTTTTACTGATAAATCGATAGTCAAAATCATTCCATTCGGGATCCGCTACTTTATCAAAGCGCCGGATTTCTAAATTCTCATAGGGCCCCCCCGGAATTCCTTCTAAAGCCTGTTGAATAATTTTTATTGATTCTGTCATTTCACTGATTCGTACTAAATAACGAGCTAATGAATCTCCTTCTTTTTGCCATTGAATTCCCCAATCAAATTCATCGTAAGACTCATAATGATCAACCTTCCGAAGATCCCATTGTATTCCGGAAGCTCGTAGCATTGGTCCTGATAAACTCCAATTTATTGCCTCCTCTCCGCCAATAATGCCTACTCCCTCAACTCGCTCTAAAAAAACGGGATTCCGTGTAATAAGCCTTTGATATTCAGTAACTCTTGTTAAAAAATAATCACAAAAATCCAAACATTTATCTATCCAGCCATGAGGTAAATCAGCAGCGACTCCTCCGATACGAAAAAAATTATGCATCATTCGCATACCGGTGGCAGCTTCGAATAGGTCATATATCAATTCTCTTTCTCGAAAAATATAGAAGAAGGGGGTTTGCGCGCCAATATCTGCCATAAAAGGGCCAAGCCATAACAAATGCGAAGCTATACGACTTAACTCTAACATAATGACTCTGATATAGCTGGCCCTTTTAGGCACTTGAATATTGCCTAACTGCTCTGGTGCATTTACAGTTATTGCTTCGGTGAACATAGTAGCTAAATAATCCCACCGTGTTACATAAGGTAAATATTGTATAATTGTTCGGTTTTCCGCAATTTTTTCCATCCCTCTATGTAAATAACCCAATATCGGTTCACAGTCAATAACATCTTCACCATCTAGAGTAACAATGAGTCGAAGAACACCGTGCATTGATGGGTGCTGAGGACCCATATTGACTATCATAAGGTCATTTCGTGTAGCTGGTGCAGTCATAGGTTTTTTCCCGATTCATTCTTCCATGAATTGCTGAAAGCGAAAAGAAGTTCATCAAAGTTTAAGCGAAAATTCAAAATGACTCTTCAAATTAATGATTTTTTGTTTCTCGAATCTCCAACCGGCCGATTAATTCTTTATAACGTACTCTTTTTTTTTTTGACAAATAGGCGAGCAGCCGTTGACGTTTTCCTAGAATTTTACGCAGACCTCTCTGAGATAAATAGTCTTTTTTGTGCAATTCCAAATGTGAAGTAAGTCTCCGTATCCTATTGGTGAAACTCACTACTTGAAATTCAATAGACCCCCTGTTGTCTTCGTTTTCCTCTTTCAAAATAATTACACTGAATGGATTTTTTATCATAAAAGAGCTCCTCCTGCCTTTTAATTTACATATACATATTTGATTTTATCGATCAGTAATAATAATATCAGTCATTTTAATGTAGTATTTAGTATACACAAGAATTTTAATTTATTTACGGACTTCCGATTTTATTAATCAAAAATTTCATTTGATTTGGACAGGGATAAAAGGGGGGATAGTACATTTTTACACTTACAACGTCGAATAATTTAGACCTCCATTTTAAATTTTAATTAGGAAGATTCCATAGATTCGTTTATTTTATAGATTTTATCCAAACAAATTGATACGTCATTGACTTAGTATTAAAGTATTAAATAAAATATCGATATCGATCTATATTAGACTGAGACGTAAGACAGGGTATATGTGCATCTGTTTGTTTTTCTATATGGTACAAAATATATAGGAAAAATGTACCATCAACCTATTTTTAATTTTTTAATTGTGGATATATTCTTAACATACTAAAACGGCTTCCATTATTGGTATTAAACCAATATCGATTCATACAAGCTAAGTCTTCTAATCGAGAATTAGGCCAAAGAAATAACTTTAATTTAATTAATTCGTTTTTATCTCTATCAAGATGTTTACTTTGATCCAAAAAAGTATTCCCACCCTTTATGTTCTTCTTGTTACAAAATACTCGATTTCTATCCACACTATTTATATTCTTTGAATTGAAAGAAATTAGAATTCTCAATTCTCTACGACGTCTAGACGAGAAAATCTTTTCAGGAACAACAAAATCATAATGTTTTTTGTCTATCTTTCGAATTAGTCTTTGATATCTTGGGATAGATTCATCCAATTTATTTTTATCGATATATCTTTCTTCTCGATATCTTTGAGGAGTTTGGTACTTACTCTTATGAACCAACGAGATACCTATGGTTTGATACATAATAAAGTATCCGTCGTTTTTTACAGACAAACGAATGGGCTCGATAAAAAATATCCCCCTTTTATTCAATTCTATAGGAGTCAATTTTTTCCGAATCACCATTATATCCAAATTGATTTCTTTCCTTTGAATAGACGATATAGTAGTATCTCTTGTATTTCTCAGTCCAAGCAAGTAACAATATATCTTGATATTATCGATCATTCTTTCAGTTAAATTAGGAATTAAACCATCGTCTATTATCCATTGAAAAAGCAAATAGTGTTTCCGTAAGAAAATCATTTCTGGTCTTATCTTATTCCGGATCTTGTATTGTTTTTTCATTTTACCTTGGTTTTGTGCATATGATCTAAGGCCTCTTTGGCCTGCGGGTTCTTTTTCTTCTTGATTTCGATTCATTAATCTTTTTTCATTCGATAGTATAAAAAAATTCCATTTTTGCTTTTCATTGATGTTTTTATTAAAAAGAAGTAATTTGCTTGGTATAATCCATGGTTTGATTTTGTATACATTATAAAGTGGCACAAATTCTGGGAATAACGGAAGTTTTAGATTCGTCGATATTGGGTTTAGGATTTCTTCATTCATTTCCATCCAATCAAAAAAAAGTTTCTTTTCATTGATCGTATTTTTTTCTAAATCTTGATGAATCGTTAGATAAAAAAGATCGTTTTTATCCAGTTTATCAATTTTTTGGTAATTCTTACTTCCAATCTTAGTATTTATATTACTGTTATAATCCATTTTGGTCCAGGCCTTAATATCTATTTTTTGTCTTAGAAAAAAATTGAGAGTTGTCCAATCAAAATATTTTCTATCTGCATTTTTTTGCATATACACAATATCACCCTTTTCTAGATAATTATTGATAGTAATTTCCTCCAGGCTTTCAAATAAATTTTGTTTATAATTGTTGTAATTAAAAGTAATCTTTTGGTTGTTATTTAATTCTGATGGTGATCCATAAATAATATATGAGGACTTCTTCATTTCAGAATGAATAGATTTATATGATAAAAGATCATATATATAGTATTTTTGAAAATTCTCTTTTTGGTTTGGTAATGGATATACTTTAAAATCTTTTTGTTTTTTGTGAGAAAGTAATCGGTCTTTTTCATACGAATTACATTTTGTTAAATCCTTATTTTGGGTCATACCACCTTCAGTGATTGTAGTTCGCCATTTTTGTGGTATTAATCCAGACCATCTAATCTGAGATAAATTGTATTGATAATGACCTCTTAACCAGTTTTTCCATTGATTCATTTCGGAACTTGTAAGTTTTGTATGTCTTAATTCGGAATGAAATATTCCTTGTGTTACAAAATAATTTTTTATTGCAGTCTTAAGAAAAAGGGGGGTTCCGTGATAGTCAAGAATAGATCTTAGCTTATACAAATTAATAACTCGGGTTTGTGATAATTTATATAATTTATAAAATACATATGCTTGTGATAATGAGGATAAGTTAAAAAAAAGATGTGAATTCTTCTTACTATTCTTAATATTGTAAAGTGCACTTTTTAGAGTCGAAATAAAATTAATTTCTTTGTTTGTTTTATTATTGTAAATGTATTTATCAAAACAAAAATTTCTCGATTCAAGAATGAGTTGTTTAGTAATTCTGGCAATATGAATGATATATAGAAAGATATCAATGTATATTCTGTTAATGAAAATTTTTATAAAAAAATAGAATTTATAGATTAATCGAATACTTCTTCTTTTTATTTTTAATATTTGCCAACTATGTTTTGATGATTTTACTTTTCCATTATAACTTGTTTTGTTAGGACTACTTCTTTTCGTGGCGTTACTGTTTTTTTCTTTTGTAAGACTCTTTGTTTTCTTTGTGATTGTGTTTGTTCTATCCGCCAGATTTTTAATTTTTTTTTCTCTCGGTGAATAATTTGTATTATCTGTAGATTTAATTTTTCTAAACGAGTCGTGAATTATCTGATTCCTGATTATATAATCTTTTTTTTTGTTAGTTTCGCCGGATTCATACACCCTTCTTAATATAAATAATTGAGTTGGCTGTACTTTTAAGAGTTCTTTTTTTATTCTTTTTATAAACATAAATAAAACGTTTTTGATAACCTCCCCTTTTGGTTCTTTTGAGTCTTGTAGAAAATTTTTTGTTCTTTCTTTTAAAACCCCTAGGACTTGAAAATGATTATTTTTTGTTTTGCGAATTTTTTTTTTTAGTTCTTTAAAAATAGGCTTAAAAAAGGAAGGTTTTTGGGGGACAGAACCAAAGGGAAGGTTTGTTTGTGTTCCCCAAGTCGTTAAAAAGCAAAACTTCTGTTGTTCTTTCTTTAAATTTTTATAAGAAGAAAAAGAGGGCCTCGACTTAGATCTGTGCCAAGGTTTCAAATAGAAAGGAAATACTATTTTTATCTGAATACCATCTTTAAACCAATTTCTGGGAAGTTCGAGTTCTGATAATTGAACACCATTATAGGTACATATAATATGCTTCTCTCTATTCCACTCATCGAAATCCTCAGCCCACTCGGGAGGTTGGGATAATAATATACGCCCAATATTTTTAACTATTATCAATGGAGGTAATAGAATATATTTTCTAAAAATAGATTGAATTATTAAAATGAAACTTCTTGTTGCTTGTGGATATGGAATGAAATCCCAGGCTTCCGCTATTTTTATCCACGGTTTTTCCTTTTTTTTGTTCTCTTCTTCTTCCTTTTGTTTTTTTTTTTGTTCTTCTGTATAATCTTTAAATTCTGTTCCTTTACCCATCCAATGTCTAAAAATAAATTTCATCTGTTCAGGTATATTAAAAGAAAAAATAGGGTATTTTTTTATTATGTCCAAAAAAAGGGGGGAGTGCACATTTGCTTGAAACAATTTTGAAATGACAGTTTTACGTCTTTGAGCACGCATAGAACCTTTTATGAATTCTCGACGAAAATCTGATTCTTCCGAATATTCTCTAATAGACACCCAGTTTTTGACACTTGCTTTGCGACTACGTTTAGCAGGCCTATAAATTATTACACGATCCCTTTTTCTTGAACGTATCTGATAATCCAACGGTAGGCCTTCGTGAGCTGCGCCCGACAGGAATTCCAACTCGGTAATAAGTTTGTATGACCATCGAGGGACTTTTTTACTGATTTCTTTTATTACAAATTTTTGTTTTGTTTTTTGACCATTAGGGCTAGTTAGAATTGTATTCAATAAAAATTTGTAAAATTTGGCTCTTTTTTCTGAACCAATCCCTCCTTGTTCTTTTTCTGAAAATAAAGAGAGGCCCTTCCAATTTAAACTCGATCCCGATTCTCTATCAAATTTACTGATTAAAGTAAATAAATGACGATTTTCCGTTGAAAAAGTTTTTTTATCAAATCGGTCTATTTTCTGTTCAAACTCTTGGTAATCAGTATCAGGAAGAAGGATACTATGAATCTTATTAATTTCCATTGTCTCTATGAAATTTTCTAACGAAATTTTGTTTTTGATTGTTCCCCGATATAACCCATTCAAAATGGGATCATACATTTTAGGCAAGTAATATTTTCTAGTCTTTTCATTACACAATCTAGTACTTTTTTCGAGTATATCTAGATAAAAAAATCCCGTATCTAGAGCCTCAATTCTATTTAAAAACTCGTTGTTTAAGTTGTTATTTTTGTGTTGGTTAGTATAAACCCAATGATTGTACAGTTCATCCGAAGAGAGTTTTTCTAGTGTGGGCAGGGACATCCTTCTTTGTATCATTTCTCCAAAAGTTGACAAGCTAGGCGGATACGTAAAAGAGATTCTTTCTTTTCCATCACTTCGGCATGTATAAAAAAAATATTGTGAC